AACCAACTCCAATTCTTTTACCCATTAATATCTTAGAAGATTTCACAAAACCTTTATCACTTAGTTTTCGACTTTTCGGGAATATATTAGCTGATGAATTAGTAGTTGTTGTTCTTGTTTCTTTAGTACCTTCAGTGGTTCCTATACCTGTCATGTTCCTTGGATTATTTACAAGCGGTATTCAAGCTCTGATTTTTGCAACTTTAGCTGCGGCTTATATAGGAGAATCAATGGAGGGCCATCATTGACTTGTTTTTGATTTCGAAATAAGCTTTTTAACTTAGATAAAAGCAAAGTAATACTAATATAAGGACATTGTTTGTTTTAAAAAAATTGTAATTGCATGAGCTTAAATCAATCAAATACCAAGATTGCGATGCAATGATTCGATTTAATGAATTTGTCTATTTTTCTAGAATACTGAAATGATAAAAAAACAGGAATAAAAGAGGAAAAAACTCGATTCCTAAAAAATGGGTTGGTAGGAGAGCGTGTGTTGGCCGCGGTATCTCTAATCTAATGATTATAAGTCAACTCTGGGAACTTTTTCGAAGACGTATTCTAGAATCTGAGTGACTCTAAGATAGGAATAGTCGGTTTACATTATCCAAGGCGGACTTGTATATGTGATAATGGATTAGGTATATATCACCTAAGGATAGCTCTAATTTTCTTTTTTGCTATAAATTTAGACGGGGATTTCAAAAGAAGTACTTCCATTTCGTCTGTGACTCTGAATTGAATAAGAAACGAAATAAAGAAGAAGAATAAAAAGAGCAATTCGGGACAAAGCAACGGACGAAGTAAAGTTGTGGGACTTCACATCAGAGTTCTGAGTTACTTCGCCTGGATCAATTTTAGTGATGGAATAATTTAATTCTAATTCATTGGTTGCTTGTATCATTAACCATTTCTTTATTTTGGTGCGAGGAACTTATAATGAATCCACTGGTTTCTGCTGCTTCCGTTATTGCTGCTGGGTTAGCCGTTGGACTTGCTTCTATTGGACCTGGAGTTGGTCAGGGTACTGCTGCGGGCCAAGCTGTAGAAGGTATTGCGAGACAACCCGAGGCGGAGGGAAAAATACGAGGTACTTTATTGCTTAGTCTGGCTTTCATGGAAGCTTTAACAATTTATGGACTAGTTGTAGCATTAGCGCTTTTATTTGCAAATCCCTTTGTTTAATCTAATCCTAGAAATCTAAAGAAAAATACATATTTTTTATTCCCCTGTCCTTCCCGTCCAAGAGTTCACTCCTACAATTCCTTATTAGTTAAGATAATGTCCAATTTCCGGGAAGGACAGATTTTGGGTGGGGGTGTTCGCATATCACCTTGCTTTTTTGCTTCCCCTTCTTAGTCCAATAAAACTTCAACAAACCCGAGTTATTTCCCAAGTACCATAAGTCCTAGTATCGAATTATCATTCGTAGTCGAAATTGAAAAAGTCAAATCCAGTTCTACATAGAAGAGATTTTTGACGCGGTTTAGCAATAAAATACAGGGGGGGCGAAGTGATACAAAAAGAACTCTGTTTGCCTTTTTATTCTAGGGGGATCATATGAAAAACGTAACCGATTCTGTCGTTTATTTGGGTCACTGGTCATCCGCCGGGAGTTTCGGGTTTAATACCGATATTTTAGCAACAAATCCAATAAATCTAAGTGTAGTGCTTGGTGTATTGATCTTTTTTGGAAAGGGAGTGTGTGCGAGTTGTTTTTTTTCAAAAAAGGGGCTGGATCGGACCAGCTGCACCTCGTTGTTATAACTAGAAAAAGTGCATAATCCCACGAATTACTTCTGAATAACTTAAGAAATCATATGGAAGAACCATAGCATTTCGTGAGTTTTTGGTAAATCTATTTTGATTCTCTATGAACCAATAAAGTAGGTCCAATAGCATGGTTAAAGCGAAACCGTTTGAAATCCGGCGCAGCATGGTACTCTTTCTACCACTATGTTAATACAAGGATGGTTTTGACTATATTGGAATTTTTTTCGATATATAACACTCATGTCGATAAACTAATTTGAACCATTTATTGGAAAAATGAGTGGTTCACTCACTTTTTATCCAATGCTGACGTGATGGGATGACCTATGTATAAAATACGGTAAGAAGCTTTTTTGGATAAAAAAAAGAAACAACTTTGCTGACAATTACATATATATATATATATTTTTCTGTGGTTAGAAGAGTCCTCCGAATATTCTAGTCTTGGATTAGCGATCTGGTTCAATATTTTGAGTTTCAAATATGAACAGAAAAAAGAGGATAGGCTCATTCCATTCAACAAAAAATAGGGGATCATAAATAAGAAAGAGTTGGACTATTTGAGCGTGAGAGCCAAATGAATCGAAAGATTCATGTTTGGTTCGGGAAGGGATCGTGAAAGTTTTGAAATGAATGGAAAGAAAATCCACTTTCATTAAATGATTTATTAGATAATCGAAAACAGAAAATCTTGAATAGTATTCGAAATTCAGAAGAATTACGTGAG